AAAACGATAAACCCTATAGGTTGACGCCACAAATTCCATCCCCAAAAACCATATTTTGATTGGGCTTCAACTACATCAACTGTACTTGAACTGTTAGATAATCATAGTCGATGATAACATCACTGTCCCCATTGCTATTACAGAACCGTACATGAGATTTTCACCTCATACGGCTCCTCAAGGGTCACAAATAAATCTAAGGACCGGTTCGCTATTATTTATCTTGTTCGCTTTTATTTATCTTGATATCTTCGTAGGATAGGTAGAGTCAAAATCTACCATAAGGTGTCCCGAATTAGACAACGGAATTCTGTCTGCTATATTTAAAATAAAGTGCTTCGGAATTGATCTTATCTTTTAAGAATTTAAATTTTTCTTTGTTGAGGAATAACTTAAGCTTTCAATAAAATCTTTCTTGTAGCAATATCAATAGATATTTCAACCCGGCATTTTCGATTACGAAAAACAATTAGGTATTACATTAGTTCATGAATCATGACAAGAATTCTATTTCTCCAACTAGAGGAAAGAATAAAAAAGATCTCTTTCTTTCTAGTGCAATTATATTCTTTCTAGTTTCTTTTTTTCGTTCCTATTCTCCTTTCTCAGAAAAAGGGACTTTAAACTTAAACAAAGTAAAGGATTACTTCGTTCTTGATAGTTATTTACTTAATCGGTGGATAGGAGGATACTCTGGATCGGAATCGGGGGGAGTACTTCTTCATCATTTCTACCAATTTAAAGTTCCAATTAGAATTCCTTTTATGCACAGAAAAATCCTGTTGAATAACTTACATAATCTCTATTACGAATCCTTTGTGTACCTTGGTGTTCCTAACTATCCACCTCTTTTGCGAATCCGCCGTTAGGGTAATACATGTATGGTAATAGATAGTAAAAAACCCATATAGTTGATCTTTTGCACCCGCTTCAAGCCATGATCACTAATTAACCAATCTTGGGGTAAAGAGTTTCTAATGTTTATGTTTACTTTCACTTCACTCTTGTACATAGAAAATGAGATTCAATCTTTTTACTGCAAATTTAGAAGCTGTTTCTTTCACTCATATAACTATCTGGTTTAGTTCATCAACCCGAATGATGAATCAAAAAGAAAAATATATATTCAACTTAGCAAAGGCCCTTTCTAGAAAGAAAAGAAGTAGGGTCAATTTTATGTCTCAACGAATCACACGTAGAGATATTGATAACACACATAGAGTTAATGGGATTTCATAACTAATTGATTGAGCAGCAGCTCGTAAACCGCCTAAAAAGGAATATTTATTATTTGATCCATATCCTGACATAAGAAGTCCAATGGGAGCAATACTTGAAATTGCAATCCATAAAAAAACACCGATACTGAGATCAGCTAGAACAAGATGATAGCCAAAAGGAATTACTAAATAACTTAGTAGAATCGATATGACTGCGATGGATGGTCCGATACTGAATAAACGAGTATCTCCTCGAGATGGCAGAAGATTCTCTTTGAAAAGTAATTTTGTACCATCTGCTAGAGCTTGAAGAATTCCAAAAGGACCGGCGTATTCAGGTCCAATACGTTGTTGTATCCCTGCAGATATTTCTCTTTCTAACCAAACAATTACTAGTACACCTATTGTGATTCCTAATACAAGACTGAAAATAGGAACTAGCATCCATATGATCCCATCGACTTCTTTTAAGGATTCCAATCTCGAAAAAGAATTGATAGCTTGTACTTCTGTTGTATCAATTATCATTTTAACGATCAACTTCTCCCATAATGATATCTATGCTACCTAATATCGTCATAATATCAGCCAATTTCATTCTTTTAACTAGCTGAGGAAGAATTTGCAAATTGATAAAACCCGGTGGTCGGATTTTCCATCTCCAAGGAAAAACACTCTTATCTCCTATCAGAAAAATTCCCAATTCTCCTTTTGGGGCTTCAACTCTCACATAAAGTTCTTGCTTCGACAATTCAAAAGTCGGAGAAGGTTTTTTACTAATAAATCGATAGTCAAAATCATTCCATTTCGGATCTCTTAGTGTATCAAAGCGTCGGATTTCTAAATTCTCATAGGGCCCCCCCGGAATTCCTTCTAGAGCCTGTTGAATCATTTTTATGGATTCTGCCATTTCATTGATTCGTACTAAATAACGAGCTAATGAATCCCCCTCTTTTTGCCATTGGACTTCCCAATCGAACTCGTCGTAACACTCATACTGATCAACTTTACGAAGATCCCATTGTATTCCGGAAGCTCGTAGCATTGGTCCCGATAAACCCCAATTTATTGCCTCCTTTCCGCCAATAATGCCTACTCCTTCAACTCGTTTTAAAAAAATAGGATTGCGCGTAATAAGATTTTGATATTCAGCAACCTCTGTTAAAAAATAATCGCAAAAATCCAAACATTTATCTATCCATCCATGAGGTAAATCAGCAGCTACCCCTCCGATACGAAAAAAATTATGCATCATTCGCATACCGGTGGCAGCTTCGAATAGGTCATATATCAATTCTCTTTCTCGAAAAATATAGAAGAAAGGGGTCTGTGCCCCAATATCTGCCATAAAAGGGCCAAGCCATAACAAATGCGAAGCTATACGACTTAACTCCAGCATAATGACTCTGATATAGCTGGCCCTTTTAGGTACTTGAATATTGCCTAACTGCTCTGGTGCATTTACAGTTATTGCTTCTGTGAACATAGTAGCTAAATAATCCCAACGTGTTACATAAGGCAAATATTGTATAATTGTTCGGTTTTCCGCAATTTTTTCCATACCTCTATGTAAATAACCCAATACTGGTTCACAGTCAATAACATCTTCTCCATCTAGAGTAACAACGAGTCGAAGAACACCATGCATTGATGGGTGGTGAGGACCCATATTGACTATCATGAGGTCTTTTCTTGTAACTGGCGTAGTCATAGGTTTTTTCCCGATTCATTCTTCCATGAATTGTTGAAAGCGAAAAGAAGTTCATTACAATTGAAGCGAATAATTCAAACCAACTCTTCAAATTAAGAGGCTTTTGTTTCTCGAATATTCAACTGACCAATTAATTCTTTATAACGTATTCTCGAATATTCAACTGACCAATTAATTCTTTATAACGTATTCTGTTTTTGTTTGACAAATAAGCCAGCAGCCGTTGACGTTTTCCCAGAATTTTTAGCAGGCCTCTCTGAGACGAATAGTCCTTTTTGTGCAATTTCAAATGTAAAGTAAGTTTCCGTATCTTATTGGTGAAATTAACTACTTGAAATTCAGCGGACCCTCTGTTTTCTTTGTTTTCGTCTTGCAAAATAATTGAAACGAATGCATCTTTTAGCATAAAAGAATTTCCCCCTCCCCCTTTTACAGAACAGATATGAATTTGATTGATCAGTAATAATAATACCGGCTATTTTAATGTAGTATACACAAGAATTTTAATTTCTTTATGGATTGCTTATTTGATTAATTAATATGAATCAATCCAATTTTGAATTGGATTCGGATAGGGATATAAAAAGAGGGTTTTTACACTCACAAAAGTGAATAACTGAAACCTAAAATTACGAAGATTTCCTTGATGCATTTGTAGATCTAATTGATACGTCATTGACTTAGTATCGTAGCATTTTATATGAAACTGGGATGTAAGACAAGGCATATGTTACGCCGTTTTGTTTCCTTTCATAATACCCTATAATTAGAATTATAGCGTTTTGTTTCCTTTCATAATACCCTATAATTAGAATTATAGGGTATTGTTCGAGTAAGTCTTGAATGAGCCCTTTGAAAGCTTGATACAAGGGAATATAGAGAAAGAATGTACCGTCAACGAATTTTGAATCGTGGATACATATATATCCTTAACATGCTGAAACGACTCCCATTATTCGTATCAAACCAATAACGATTCATACAAGCTAAATCTTCTAATCGATAATTAGGCCAAAGAAAGAACTTTAATTTCATTAAGAATTTCATTAATTTTTTTTGATTTCTACCAAGATGTTTCATTAATTTTTTTTGATTTCTACCAAGATGTTTACTTTTATTCAAAAAGAAACCCCAGTTTCTTATCTTAGGCTCGGTGCAAAGTATTGGATTTTTATCCACACCATTCCTATTCTTTAAATTGAAAGAAATTAGAATTCTCAACTCTCTACGACGTCTAGATGATAAAATAGTTTCGGGAACAAGAAAATCATAATGATTTTTCTTTCTATTTTCTGTTCTTCTTTGATGGCTAAGATATCTTTGGTTTCGGTATTTTTGATTAATTTCTTGCTTACTTTGATCAAACAACGAAATGCGTATGGTCTGATACATAATAATTTGGCTATAAGTTCCTAGATACAGACGATTCGATTCGAGAATCACTACCTCAAGTTGCCCCAGTTCATCCATCTCTAAAAAAAAAAAAAAAAAAAAAAAAAAAAAAAAAAAAAAAAAAAAAAAAAAAAAAAAAAAAAAAAAAAAAAAAAAAAAAAAAAAAAAAAAAAAAAAAAAAAAAAAAAAAAAAAAAAAAAAAAAAAAAAAAAAAAAAAAAAAAAAAAAAACACTCCGTCACCTATTTTCATGTACAAGTCCTCAGAAGGTGTTTCTATAATTTCTGTTCCTGTCCTTGATACAAGAAGTCTTTTTTCAATGGGTATAAAATCCCAATTTTTTTGAGTTTGAATCTCTTTATTAGTTTCACTAAAACTAATAGGGAAAGACAAATTTCCAAGAAAAAGTGGACTTGGTATAATCCACGGTTTCGCTTTATATGCAGTATAAAGTAGCACATGTTCTGGGAAGAACCAAGGTTCGCAGTCCCAATTTGTTACGGGGTTACTTAGTCTTTCTTTATCTATTTTTATCCAATCAAAAAAGATTTCTTTGGAATTGGGTGGATTGATCTCTGGATTTTGACGAATTTGAATATAATGAAAAGCTTTATTATCATTATCAATATCAAATTGGCTTAGAGCAAAATTATCATTATCAATATCAAATTGGCTTAGAGCAAAATTTTGCATTTTCCAATCAAAATATTTTCGATCTGGCTTTTTGTCACTATCAATAATATTAGCCCTTCTTAGAAAATTATTGAGATCAATATCCTCATTAACATTAAATAATTTGTGTATAGTGTAATTATAAGAAAGATTTTTCTTCTTATTTACTTGTAATGGTGATCCATAAATAGATGAGTCTTTCTTAGTTTCATAATTAATAGATTTATATGATAAAAGACCATATCTATAGTATTTTTGAAAATTCTCTTGTTGATTTGGTACTGAATATACTTTACACAAATTTTGATTTGTGTAATGAAATAATAGGTCTTTTTCATTTTCATCTGAACTCCATTTTTTTAAATCTTTATTTTCAGCCGTACGACGTTGATTGACTCTATTTCGCCATTTTTGTGGTATTAATCTAGACCATCTAATCGGAGATAAGTTGTATTGAGGATGGCCTCTTAACCAGTTTTTCCATTGATCATAACTTCGAGGTTTCTTATGCCTTAATTCGGAATGAAATATTCCTTGTATTTCAAAAGAATCCTTTATTGCAGTCTTAAGAAAAAAAGATGTTCCATGATATTGAAGAGCAGATCTTAACTTAGACAAGTTAATAGCTTGGGGTTGTGATAATTTAAAAAATACATATCTTTGCGACAAGGAAGATAAGTCATAACAGATATGTGAATTCTTCTTAGTAGTTCTAATAGTATAATTAGAATGTGCCTTTTTGATAGTCGAAACCGAAAAAAAGTTCATTTTTTTTTGATTTCTTTCATTATTAGAAATGTATTTCTCAATAATTTTTTCTGGTAAAGGTTGTGTATTGATTCTGGCAATATTAATGATACGTAGAAAGATATCTATGTATATTTTTTCAATAAAAATTTTGAAAAAATAATGTAATTTTAAATAATGTAATTGACTGATTAATCGAGCGTTTCTTCGTTTTAATATTTGCCAAATCCTTTTTAGTGGTTGTGATTCTACATTAGAATTTGTACTACTATTTATTCCGGAAGTTTCTTTTTTTTTATCTTTTGTAAGTCTTTGTATTTTATTTTTGATTGTGCTTGTTCTATCAGTTAGATTCTTCATTTCTTGTTCAGTTAGATTCTTCATTTTTTGTTCTGTCTGTAAAGAATTTGCCCGATCTATAGATCGAATTTGAGTAAACGATTCTTCAATTATCTGATTGTTGATTATAGAATCTTTTTTAGTTTCTCTTTGAGAATTCTGATATTACTTTTTTGAAAACTCCTAGAACTTTAAAATCTTTAAAAGCCTTCTTTTTTTTCATTTTTTTTCCTAGTTGTTTAAAAATGGGTTTCAAAAAGTAAATCAAAGAAGCTCTTTTTCGGGGAGAGCCGAAAGGATGTTCAGTTTCCATTCCCAAAATGGTTAAAAAACCAAAATCATCTTCCACTTCCTTTTGTACATTTCGTTTTTTTTTCTTTTTGATTCGATTTCTTCGAGGAGCTTTTAGCTTAGATCTGTGCCAAGGTTTCAAGCGGAAAGGATATAGGATTTTTATGTCAAAACCTTCTGCCATCAAATGGGTCAAAACCTCTTGATCGTTTAGTCCAACACCAAGATGGGTGCATGGAAAATGCCTTTCTCTATTCAATTCCTGAAAATCCTCAACCAACTCAGGAACTTGCAAAAATAATAAACGGCCAATATTTTTAGCTATTATGAGTAAAGGGAGACTTATATTTTTTCTAAGAAACGATTGCATTAGTAATAAGGAACTTCGTATTCCCGGTCCATATGGCAGGTTTTCCCATACGCCCTCCATTTGTATCCGCATTAGTTCTTCCCTTTTTTTTTCCTGGGATGTGATCTTCGCTTTTTCCTCTCTTGTTTTTGTCTGTTTTTTTGTAGAATTTAAAATTTTGGATTTTGTTCTTTTACCCATCCAATTTCTGCCCCAAAAAAGTGGGGACTGCGGCTTTGGGTGAAGCAGTTTCAAAATAACAACTTTCCGCCTTTGAGCGCGTGTAGAACTCATGATTAGGTCTCGCTCAAAATCCGGCTCATTCAACATATCTAGGTAAATCGCGTAGTCTTGGCGCGCATAGGGATCAGCCAAATTTTTCGGCTCTTTAGATAGCACTATTTCTTTCATTGCTCTTGAGCAAAGATGGGGTTCTTTAAAAAAAAAAAAAAAAAAAAAAAAAAAAAAAAAAAAAAAAAAAAAAAAAAAAAAAAAAAAAAAAAAAAAAAAAAAAAAAAAAAAAAAAAAAAAAAAAAAAAAAAAAAAAAAAAAAAAAAAAAAAAAAAAAAAAAAAAAAAAAAAAAAAAAAACAAAATCAACTAACCCCGACAACTTTTTTTTTTTTTTTTTGTATATATAATTTTTTTTTTTTTTTTATATATACTGAAGGTAAATTTATGAATCTTATTTATTTTAACTGTCTTTCTAAAATTTGTTTTATTTCTGATTGAAGGTGAAAACCACTGTTGGGGTGTTCCGCGATATGGTCCGTTCAAAAAA